CAAACAGAGATTCAGCAACTAAAAGAAAGATCGATTCTTTGGGATCCTTCCTTTCTTCAAACGGAACGAACAGAGATAGAATCAGATCAATTCCCGAAATGCCTTTTTGGATCTTCCTCAATGTCCCGGCTATTCACGGAACGTGAGAAGCAGATGAATAATCATCTGCTTCCGGAAGAAATCGAAGAATTTCTTGGGAATCCTACAAGATCAATTCGTTCTTTTTTCTCTGACAGATGGTCAGAACTTCATCTGGGTTCGAATCCTATTGAGAGGTCCACCAGAGATCAGAAATTTTTGAAGAAAAAACAAGATGTTTCTTTTGTCCCTTCCAGGCGAGCGGAAAATAAGGAAATGGTTGATATATTCAAGATAATTACGTATTTACAAAATACCGTCTCAATTCATCCTATTTCATTCTTGAACAAAAATCCATTTTTTGATTTATTTCATCTATTCCATGACCGGAACAAAAGGGGATACACGTTACACCACGATTTTGAATCAGAAGAGAGATTTCAAGAAATGGCAGATCTATTCACTCTATCAATAACCGAGCCGGATCTGGTGTATCATAGGAGATTTGCCTTTTCTATTGATTCCTACGGGTTGGATCAAAAAAAATTCTTGAATCAGGTATTCAACTCCAGAGATGAATCGAAAAAGAAATCTTTATTGGTTCTACCTCCTCTTTTTTATGAAGAGAATGAATCTTTTTATCGAAGGATCAGAAAAAAATCGGCCCGGATCTACTGCGGGAATGATTTGGAAGATCCAAAACGAAAAACAGCGGTATTTGCTAGCAACAACATAATGGAGGCAGTCAATCAATATAGATTGATCCGAAATCTGATTCAAATCTATGGGTACATAAGAAATGTATCTAATCGATTCTTTTTAATGAATAGATCCGATCACAACTTCGAATATGGAATTCAAAGGGATCAAATAGGAAATGATACTCTGAATCATATAACTATAATGAAATATACGATCAACCAACATTTATCGAATTTGAAAAAGAGTCAGAAGAAATGGTTTGATCCTCTTATTTCTCGAACCGGGAGATCCATGAATCGGGATCCTGATGTATATAGATACAAATGGTCCAATGGGAGCAAGAATTTCCAGGAACATTTGGAACATTTCCTTTCTGAACAGAAGAACCATTTTCAAGTAGTGTTCGATCGGTTACGTATTAATCAATATTCGATTGATTGGTCCGAGGTTATAGACAAACAAGATTTGTCTAAGTCACTTCGTTTCTTTTTGTCCAAGTCACTTCGTTTCTTTTTGTCCAAGTCACTTCTCTTTTTGTCCAAGTCACTTCCCCTTTTCTTTGTGAGTATCGGGAATACCCCCATTCATAGGTCCGAGATCCACATCTATGAATTGAAAGGTCCGAATGATCAACTCCGCAATCAGTTGTTAGAATCAATAGGTGTTCAAATCGTTCATTTGAATAAATTGAAACCCTTCTTATTGGATGATCATGATACTTCCAAAAGACCGAAATCCTTGATCAATGGAGGAACAAGATTACCATTTTGCTTCAAAAAGATACCAAAGTGGGTGATTGACTCATTCCATACTAGAAATAATCGCAGGAAATCCTTTGATAACACGGATTCCTATTTATCAATGATATTCCATGATCGAGACAATTGGCTGAATCCCGTGAAACCATTTCATAGAAGTTCATTGATATCTTCTTTTTATAAAGCAAATCCACTTCGATTCTTGAATGATCCAAATCGCTTCTGGTTCTATTGTAACAAAAGATTCCCTTTTTATGTGGAAAAGACCCGTATCAATAATTATGATCCTACATATGAACAATTCCTCACTATCTTGTTCATTCGCAACAAAATATTTTCTTCGTGCGTCGGTAAAAAAAAACATATTTTTGGGGAGAGAGAGACTATTTTGCCAATCGAGTCACAGGTATCTGACATATTTATACCTAACGATTTTACACAAAGTGGTGACGAAAGGTATAACTTGTACAAATTTTTCCATTTTCCAATTCGATCCGAGCCATTCGTTCGTAGAGCTATTTACTCGATCGCAGACATTTCTACAACACCTCTAACAGAGGAACAAATAGTTCATTTTGAAAGAACTTATTGTCAGCCTCTTTCAGATATGAATCTATCTGATTCAGAAGGGAAGAACTTGCATGAGTATCTCAGTTTCAATTCAAACATGGATTTGATTCACACTCCATGTTCTGAGAAGGATTTCCCATCTGGAAAGAGGAAAAAAAAACGGAGTCTTTCTCTAAAGAAATGCGTTGAGAAAGGGCAGATGTATAGAACCTTTCGACGAGATAGTGCTCTTTTCAATCTCTCAAAATGGAATCTCTTCCAAACATATATGCCATGGTTCCTTACTTCGACAGGGTGGAAATATCTAAATTTCACCACCCTTTTAGAGATTTTTTCAGAACCATTGCCGATACTAAGGATACTAAGTAGCAGGCACAAATTTGTATCCGTTTTGAGAGATATTATGCATGTATCAGATATATCATGGCCAATTCCTCAGAAGATTCTTCCACAATGGACTCTGACTCTGAAAAGTAAGATTTCGAGTCTGATAAGTGAGATTTCGAGTAAGTGTTTACAGAATCTCCTTCTGTCCGAAGAAACGATTCATCGAAATAATGAGTCACCCGTTCCATTGATATGGACACATCTGAGATTAACAAATGCTCGGGAGTTCCTCTATTCAATCCTTTTCCTTCTTCTTGTTGCTGGATATCTCGTTCGCATACATCTTCTCTTTGTTTCCCGAGCCTCTAGTGAGTTACAGACAGAGTTAGAAAAGATCAAATCTTTGATGATTCCATCATACATGATTGAGTTGCGAAAACTTTTGGATAGGTATCCTACATCTGAATCTGAACTGAATTCTTTCTGGTTAAAGAATCTCTTTCTAGTTGCTCTGGAACAATTAGGAGATTTTCTGGAAGAAATACGGGTTTCTGCTTCTGGTGGCAACATGCTATTGGTTGGTGGTTCCGCTTATGGGGTCAAATCAATACGTTCTAAGAAGAAATATTTGAATATCAATCTCATCGATCTCAGAAGTATCATACAAAATCCCATCAATCGAATCGCTTTTTCGAGAAATACGAGACATCTAAGTCGTACAAGTAAAGAGATCTATTCATTGATAAGAAAAAGAAAAGGGGTGAACGGTGATTGGATTGATGAGAAAATAGAATCCTGGGTCGCGAACAGTGATTTGGTTGATGATGAAGAAAGAGAATTCTTGGTTCAGTTCTCCACCTTAACGACCGAAAAAGAAAAAAGGATTGATCAAATTCTATTGAGTCTGACTCATAGTGATCATTTATCAAAGAATGACTCTGGTTATCAAATGATTGAACAACCGGGATCAATTTACTTACGATACTTAGTTGACATTCATAAAAAGTATCTAATGAATTATGAGTTCAATAGATCCTGTTTAGCAGAAAGACGGATATTCCTTGCTCATTATCAGACAATCACTTATTCACAAACCCCGTGTGGGGCTAATAGTTTTCATTTCCCATCTCATGGAAAACCCTTCTCGCTCCGTTTAGCCCTATCCCCTTCTAGGGGTATTTTAGTGATAGGTTCTATAGGAACTGGACGATCCTATTTGGTCAAATACCTAGCGACAAACTCCCATGTTCCTTTCATTACGATATTTCCGAACAACTTTCCGTATTCGTATTACAAGCCTGAAGGTTTTTTTATTGATGATAGTGATAGTGACGATAGTGATTATCGTGACGATATCGATATTGATGATAGTGACGATATTGATGATGACCTTGATCTTGATACGGAGCTGCTAGATATGACGAATGTGCTAACTATGGATATGCCGCCGAGTATATACGGATTTTATATCGATATCACCTTTCGATTCGCATTAGCAAGAGCAATGTCTCCTTGCATAATATGGATTCCAAACATTCATGATCTGTATGTGAATTACAGATCCTTCGGTCTATTACAGAACTATCTCTCCAGAGATTGTGAAAGATATTCTACTAGAAATATTCTTGTTATTGGTTCGACTCATATTCCCCAAAAAGTGGATCCCGCTCTAATAGCTCCGAATAAATTAAATACATGCATTAAGATACGAAGGCTTCTTATTCAACAACAACGAAAGCACTTTTTCATTCTTTCATATACTAAAGGGTTTCACTTGGAAAAGAAAATGTTCCATACTAACGGATTCGGGTCCATAACCATGGGTTCCAATGCACGAGATCTTGCAGCACTTATCAATGAGGCCCTATCCATTAGTATTACACAGAAGAAATCAATTATAGAAACTAATACAATTAGATCAGCTCTTCATAGACAAACTTGGGATTTGCGATCCCAGGTAATATCGGTTCAGGATCATGGGATCCTTTTCTATCAGATAGGAAGGGCTGTTGCACAAAATGTACTTCTAAGTAATTGCCCCGTAGATCCTATATCTATCTATATGAAGAAGAAATCATGTAAAGAAGGGGATTCTTATTTGTACAAATGGTACTTCGAACTTGGAACGAGCATGAAGAAATTAACGATACTTCTTTATCTTTTGAATTGTTCTGCCGGATTGGTCGCTCAAGATCTTTGGTCTTCACCCGGACCTGATGAAAATAATTGGATCGCTTCTTATAGATTCGCTGAGAATGATTCTGATCTAGTTCATGGCCTATTAGAACTAGAAGGCGCTCTGTTGGGATCCTCACGGACAGAAAAAGATTGCAGTCAGTTTGATAATAATCGAGTGACATTACTTCTTCGGTCCGAACCAAGGAATCAGTTAGATATGATTCAAAACTATGAAAAATACGAATCGGAGTTTGAAGAAGAGGAAGAGGACATCGACCCGCAACAAATGGAGGAGGATTTATTCGATCACATAGTTTGGGCTCCTAGAATATGGCGCCCTTGGACCAATCTATTTGATTGTATTGAAAGGCCCACTGAATTGGGATT